CCTTTTTATTTCACTGATAGGGCTAACAAACAATTAATTTTGAATTATACCAAACAAAAATAGATACGGAAATTCGAAAGAAATAAAATTCTAAATAAATAAATAAACAGAGAGTTTCTTATTCGAAACGCCCCGTGATCTTCAACCAATTCTGCGCTTGAATATAATTACCAGGAGTAAGCGCAATAGCTTGTTTCCAATACTCGGCGGCTTGGTTGAACCAAGCCTCCGCAATTTCAGAATCTCCCTGCCGAACGGCCAGTTCTCCCCGGTCGGAATAGGTGGGTCAATTCCTTTCCTTAGAACCGTACTTGAGAGTTTCCCGCCTCATACGGCTCGGCAATCAATTCTTTTGGTGTCCCGGGTTTTTGAATCTAGTATATCGAATTGAATTCGATTTCTCATAGATCAATCTTTATTCTTTTTTTCGCGGGTTAACCAAAAGAGGTTAATTCCATGAGCATGAGTTTCAAACTTGACTTTTGATTAAATTAATAATCAGCTTTGCTTTCATTTTATCTTTTCTCCCACCGTCAGAAGAATAACATAGAAGCATTTCCACTATAGTTAGAATTTTCTGAAAGGTATCTATCTCGGTTTCATATAAAAATTGATATAGAATCTTTGAAAAAGACTTTTCTTCCTAAGAAAGAAAAGACTTACTGTCTTTGGGATCTGATGCTACACCGCTGCTTAATACCTTAGGGGATCGACTTTATTACATAAGTGGATTCCTTACTTTTATCTCATATCATAACATAAATAAGCAGTTCTTATTGGATCGGCATCGGCCCAAAACCTCGCGAATTGGTCTTTACGGTGCTTCCTCTATCAATTAGATCCTTTATCCATAGAATAAACTATCTAGGCATATCGATTTCTTCATATTTCGACTTCTATGAAGTTTCTTTCTTTGCTACAGCTGATAAAAATCGCTTTTTGCACGATGCATATGTAGAAAGCCTATTTCTTTTTTTTTTTTTTTTTCTTTTCCTTTTTTCTTTCTATAGTCGAGATAGTCGCACGTAATGACAGATCACAGCCATATTATTCAAAGCTTGTGGTAAGAATGGATTTCGTTCGAGTGCCCGAAAATAATATTCTAAAGCTTTTGTATGTTCTCCGTTACTTGTGTGGATAAGGCCTATGTTATAGAGTATATAGCTTCGATCGTAGGGATCAATTTCTAGTCGCATAGCTTCATAATAATTCTGTAAAGCTTCCGCATAATTGCCTTCAGATTGAGCTGACATCCGTTACGGTCGTCATTCGATTCAAAGAATTCTCCGTTTCAGAACCGTACATGAGATGAAAATCTCATACGGCTCCTCCCTTATGTGCATAATGAGAATAGAATAATACATGAAATCAAAAAAGATTGAAATATTCTCATTATGAACTGAGTGGGGCTAATGTTTTTACAAGAAATCTCTAGCCAACCTTCCTGCAAAAGCTTTTTCTTATTCTTAATATCACGCGTGTTGGTACTGGTACTAGATAAAACTGTAAACTCCAACAATTTCTTTGTTCTCAACGCCCCTTAATTTCCAGGAATTAATCACTTCAACAGTCTTCGATGGTTATAAGGGTATCCACAGTACGAACGAGATGGATGTTTGTTATCCCAACCATTCTTCTTAGTCCCGATCCCGATAAGGAAAAGGGGCAGTTTATAACAAAGTTTTCGTGTTGCTGATTCCTAGACGTAGCGCCTCTTCCCCTATGCCGCCTATTGGTACTGGTGTAGTAGGGTTGACTTGCAATACAGAACCCATAGGTGGTGTAACCTTTCGCTCAATACTAGAATCGACAATTGAAGCATCTGAGGCTGCATTAATCGGGGATACACGACAGAAGGAATGGTTTTATCTATAAACTTCACCTTCAACAAGCGTAGATTTTTGAAAAAAATCTTTTTTCGTTCTTTTCTATCCCGAATCATCTTTCTTTCTCCTAAGACCGAAAGCGGTAAATAAAAAAAATCAAATCGCACCATCTCTGTAATAGCTAAATGCCTCTTTTTCTCCTGAAGTTGTCGGAATTATTCGTAATAATATATTGGCTACAATTGAAAAGGTCTTATCAATAAAATTTCCATTTATCCGCGATCTAGGCATAGGTAAAAATCCATTCTATAATTCGTTTCATTACCTCTCGTGAGAAAATGATCCCACAAACAAAGGAATTGTACAGTACAAAATAACATAAAAGCAGACGCATTAAAAAAAAAAAAAAAAATAGACCGATCCGTTGATTCGTTCCAATTCATTGATTAAATCAGGTAGAAATATCAGAAAAAAAAAAATAGTAGCGTCATCTTTGCAAACAAGATATATACCTTTATTGTTTTTAACAGTTTTTCACAAACAAAAAAAATTCTCTTTTTTCCCCAGACTCAAAGAAAGAATTTTTTCTTTGCTGAAAGGGTTTCTATTTTTCTAGTTAGAATGGATTCGATTGTCCGTACCCATCTAACAATCGAATTTGAACAACTCGCTAT